GTGACATAAGTCCCTTTCTACAACTTATGAATTAAGAATTGTCAAAAGAACAAGATCTACTCGAGATGGATTTTCAATGGAGTAAAAATCTTTCATTTCCAAAAAAATCAATTAGGATTTTTAATTGCATGTCATTTGGAGGTTTTTTTGAGTGTATTTGATGCACCAAATACACCCTTATTATATGCTCTTTGATATATATAGTGCAAGCGAATCTTGTTTTGCAAATTGATAAATTTCTAATGATATTTTTCTTAGAGAGTCTATTTCTTAATTTGAAATCAAAATATTTCAATACGCATTTCCCTCTTGACACTTCCCTCTTGGCAGTGATATGTTTTTTATATGTAAATCCTATAAAATAAGCATAATTCATCTACGAAAGAATTTAAAAAAAGAAATCTATATGAAAAAAGAAAGAAACATTGACTGAACCTAAGAATGAACTCATTGAAATTGAATGAATAAAGGATTTAATAAGATTCAATCGCTTAGATCGTTAACTAAATAAAAAGTTATTTCCTTTTTATTTTTTATTGAATTAATTGATCAGCTTGCTATCGAATATTGCTTTTTGCTTTGGTACTATAAAAAAAAACTGCAAAATACTTCATTTTTTTTATAATTATGAATCCTACTAATTCTAATCCTGTGGTTTCCACACAAAATATAGGGCATATTGTTCAAATTATTGGCCCAGTACTCGATATTGTCTTTCCTCCGGGCAAAATGCCTAATATTTATAATGCTTTGGTAGTTAAAGGTCCATATACGCAGCAGATTAATGTTACTTGTGAGGTGCAACAATTATTAGGAAATAATCGAGTTAGAGCTGTAGCTATGAGTGCTACAGATGGTTTAACGAGAGGAATGGAAGTGATTGACACAGGGGCTGCTCTAAGTGTTCCAGTTGGTGAAGCAACCCTCGGACGAATTTTCAACGTTCTTGGAGAGCCTGTTGATAATTTAGGCCCTTTAGACATTAGTAAAACATCTCCTATTCATAGATCTGCACCCGCCTTTGTAGAATTAGATACAAGATTATCAATCTTTGAAACAGGTATTAAAGTAGTAGATCTTTTAGCTCCTTACCGCCGTGGAGGAAAAATAGGATTATTCGGGGGAGCTGGAGTAGGTAAAACAGTACTGATCATGGAATTGATCAACAACATTGCTAAAGCTCACGGAGGTGTATCCGTATTTGGTGGAGTAGGGGAACGTACTCGTGAGGGAAATGATCTTTATATTGAAATGAAAGAATCCGGAGTTATTAATGAGAAAAATCTTTCCGAATCAAAAGTAGCTCTAGTCTATGGTCAAATGAATGAACCCCCGGGAGCTCGTATGAGAGTTGGTTTAACTGCCCTAACTATGGCAGAATATTTTCGAGATGTTAATAAACAAGATGTGCTTCTATTCATTGACAATATCTTTCGTTTCGTCCAAGCAGGATCAGAGGTATCCGCTTTATTAGGTAGAATGCCTTCCGCAGTTGGTTATCAACCCACCCTTAGCACAGAAATGGGTTCTTTGCAAGAAAGAATTACTTCTACGAAAAAGGGAGCTATAACTTCAATCCAAGCAGTTTACGTGCCTGCGGATGACTTGACTGACCCTGCTCCTGCTACAACATTTGCACATTTAGATGCTACTACCGTACTATCAAGACCATTAGCTGCCAAAGGTATTTATCCAGCAGTGAATCCCTTAGATTCAACGTCAACTATGTTACAACCAAAGATTGTTGGCGAAGAACATTATGAAACTGCGCAAAGAGTTAAGCAAACTTCACAACGTTACAAAGAACTTCAGGACATTATAGCAATTCTCGGATTGGATGAATTATCCGAGGAGGATCGTTTAACTGTAGCAAGAGCACGAAAAATTGAGCGTTTCTTATCACAACCCTTCTTCGTGGCAGAAGTCTTTACTGGTTCTCCAGGAAAATATGTTGGTCTTGCAGAAACTATTAGGGGATTTCAACTGATCCTTTCTGGAGAATTAGACGCTTTGCCCGAGCAAGCTTTTTATTTGGTGGGTAACATCGATGAAGCTACCGCGAAAGCTATCAATTTAGAAGTGAAGTAGAGAGCATTTTGAAGAAATGACCTTAAAACTTTGTGTACTGACTCCTAATCGAATTATTTTGGATTCAGAAGTAAAAGAAATCATTTTATCTACAAATAGTGGTCAAATTGGTGTATTACCAAATCACACTCCTATTGCCACAGCTTTGGATATAGGTCTTTTGAGAATACACATCAACGACCAATGGTTAAGGGTGGCTCTAATGGGTGGTTTTGCCAGAATTGGAAATAATGAAATCATCATTTTAGGAAATGATGCAGAGATAAGTACCGACATTGATCCGCAAGAAGCTCAAGAAGCTCTTGAAATAGCTGAAGCTAACTTGAGGAAAGCTAAGGGTAAGAGACAACTGATTGAAGCGAATCTAGCTCTTAGACGAGCTAGGACACGAATAGAGGCTGTTAATGTTATTTCTTAACATTTTATTTCAAAATTAGTCAATACATCAAATAAATCCAAATAAGTTTAAGTTTTTTTGAAAGTTTTTATGATACTATCTTCTTTCTTCTTTAAATTGAAAAAAATCACTTTGAATCAGATACAAGGAAAAGATCCATTAAGTAGAAAAACTTATTAGATACCAGGGTTAGTATCTAATAAGTTCTACCTACTATTGGATTTGAACCAATGACTCCTGCCGTATGAAAGCAATACTCTAACCACTGAGTTAAGTAGGTAGTTCAAAACTAAAAAGAAAATTCTATCACTTTTCTAATTCTAATTATAAATAGATTATTCTTTCTAAGCAATACCAATCGATTAACAGTAAATAGATAAGAGATTTATCATATGGATTAGGATATGGATTAGGCTTGACAAAAAATCTTTTTTGTATTAAGATTTTTTGTACAAGGGCTATAGCTCAGTTGGTAGAGCGCCTCGTTTACACGTGCGCCAATGTTTTTCAAAGAAGCATGTAATGAACATGATTAGTCTTATTCAAAAATAAATGTCTTACTCCATATATTGAAAATAAGGGAGAACAATAGCCTGACAAATAGTCGGTTTAGTATGATTTTGATGTGATTTTCGATACAAAATCTAATAAAACCACTCATTGATTTGTTAATTGATAAGGTTAATAGCTAAATCTATTCAATGCTAGGCATAATGAGTATAAGGATCTCAAAAAAACTCTTTTCGTCCTATGAACTTTAAGGTGTATAAAGTCTCATATTCGACTCTTACATACAGCGGAACGATAGAGATTCTAATTATTTCAAATTAGGTGAAATAGGCCGAAGGCAGACCTAAGTCAAGGTAACCCTTCTTTGAAAAACTTTGGTATTGCTCTTAGATCAGGACATAATGAATCAGAGTACATGGAACCATCTTTTTATCTTCATTTTTCCCATAATGAAATAATATGGTGGATTAACTGATTTTCTTTTAGTTAATGAAAGAGCCCAATGCAACAAACTGCATGTTGGGTCTTTGAAATAGTTCGAATCATTTCGATAAGAAATTCAGTTTGATCTCTTTTACCGAGAAGGTCTACGGTTCGAGTCCGTATAGCCCTAATCCATTTCATTTTTCAAGACTTTTTTTTTTTTGAAAGAGTTTTCAAAATAGAACTCTCTTTCAAAATATCTTAAAAGATATTAAGATAAGAATAGTATCCTGAATAAACTAATTATTTAATAGAGTTTCTTCAATTCTATGTAAATTTTGATATTCTTACATTGTCTTTTACTATTAAGTAAAGTATAAGTAAAGTAATTTTTGAATTAAGATATTTTTCTATTTATTCTATCTTATGGAATAAAAGATACAACTATAAAAACTTATGGAATAAAAGTTATAGAACTAAAAAAAAAAAGAGAAGGTGAAACCAAAGAAGAGAAAAATCTCTCTTCTGTCTAAGAAGATCTTATGTTTACACCATATCTAACTAGAATGGAAGTTCAAAATGAAATCAGGATTTCTTGAATCAAATAGAATCTTTAAACGAGACATGTCACAAATAAAGTCAATTCATAAAAATATATCCTTCTTTTACTGAAGTTCTGGATGAATTAACAATGGCAATTCGAATCAAAAAATTCAGTATATTTTTATTTTATACGAAGGAGTACATTTATGTTTCTGCTTCATGAATATGATATTTTCTGGGCATTTCTCATAATATCAAGCCTTTTTCCTATCTTAGCATTTTTTATTTCAGGAGTTTTAGTCCCGATTCGTGAAGGACCTGAAAAGTTTTCTAGTTATGAATCAGGTATAGAACCTATGGGAGATGCTTGGTTACAATTCCGAATTCGTTATTATATGTTTGCTCTTGTTTTTGTTGTTTTTGATGTTGAAACAGTCTTTCTTTATCCGTGGGCAATGAGCTTCGATGTATTAGGTGTATCTTTATTTATCGAAGCTTTTATTTTCGTTCTTATCCTAATTGGTGGTTCAGTTTACGTATGGCGAAAAGGAGCATTAGAATGGTCTTAACTAAATATTCAGAAAAACGGAAAAAAAAACAAGGACAAAATCCTAATAAGACAGTTATGAATTTGATTGATTTTTCGTTACTTGATCAAACAACCTCCAATTCAGTTATTTCAACTACATCAAATGATCTTTCAAATTGGTCAAGACTTTCCAGTTTATGGCCTCTTTTATATGGTACTAGTTGTTGTTTCATTGAATTTGCTTCATTAATAGGATCGCGATTTGATTTTGATCGTTATGGATTGGTACCAAGATCAAGTCCTAGGCAAGCGGACCTAATTTTAACAGCTGGCACTGTAACAATGAAAATGGCTCCTTCTTTAGTGCGATTATATGAACAAATGCCTGAACCTAAATACGTTATTGCTATGGGAGCTTGTACTATTACAGGGGGAATGTTCAGTACTGATTCTTATACTACTGTTCGGGGAGTTGATAAGCTAATTCCTGTGGATGTTTATTTACCGGGATGCCCGCCTAAACCAGAGGCAGTTATAGATGCTATAACAAAACTTCGTAAAAAGATATCTCGAGAAATAGTTGAAGATAGAACTAGATCTCAAGAAGAAAATCGATGTTTTACTACTAATCATAAATTTCATGTTCAACGTAGTAATCATACTGGAATTTACGATCAGGGATTTAGAAATCCCTCACAATCTATTTCAGAGATATCTTCTAAAATAAAATTGAAAGATTCAGTATTTTCTTACAGTTAATTAAGTAAGGTTATTTTTTTCAGAATTAAGAAAGAGCAAGTCAATCTTTACTTTCCAATTTTATGGTAAAACACTTATACAAATTTGAGAGAGATCAATAGAATGGAGAAGGATACTTTGCAAAATGATTTATCTGATTGGCTAGTCAATAATGAACTGGTTCATAGATCTTTAGGTTTTGATTCTCGAGGAATACAAACCTTACAAATAAAGGTCGAGGATTGGGACTCCATTGCTGTTATTTTATATGTATATGGTTATAATTATTTACGCTCTCAGTGTGTTTATGATGTAGCACCAGGGGGGTTTTTAGGTAGCGTATATCATCTTACAAGAATACAATATGATATATATAATCCAGAAGAAGTATGTATAAAAGTATTTGTGTCAAGGAATAATCCTAAAATCCCATCTGTTTTCTGGATTTGGAGAAGTGCTGATTTTCAAGAACGCGAATCTTATGATATATTGGGAATCTCTTATGATAATCATCCACGCCTTAAACGTATTTTAATGCCTGAAAGTTGGATAGGCTGGCCCTTGCGTAAGGACTATATTACTCCAGATTTCTATGAAATACAAGATGCCCTTTGAATGATAAGAAATCAATGTTCACTTAATTATGACATGACTTCAAAATTCATTAATGAATATTTTGAAATTCTATTTTACATGAAATAAACAAAGTAACTGCTAGATTCTTATTCGCATCATAGATATAAAGAAATAGATATAAAAAAGTCTTTAGATTTTTTCATTTGGAGGAGAAAGAAATAGAATATTCATGTATTTTCTATTAACTGAAGATTTTCTAATTTCACTCAGAAAAGAAGGTAAGCAAGAAAGAAACAGAATAAATAAAAAAATAAATATGAAATTCAGAAATAAAAAGAAGGTATCAATTTTTAAAACGCATTCTGTCTATCTATTCTTATCTTAGAACTCTTTATCTAAAACTAAAGAGTTCTTTTTTAATTTAGATAATAAATATTATTATCTTTTTAATATGATGTTTCTATATATCTATAGAATATAGATATAATAGAATATAGAAAAGATGAAAAAACATTATATGAGGATATTAATATATTCATAATATTAATATTATGAATTAAATAAATAATTGAGTTTATATACTAATCATATATATAGATATATATGTATATTCTTATTAATTCTTACCCACCCAATTTATTTTTGTCTTGCCGGGAACCAGTTTTGAACTGGTGACACGAGGATTTTCAGTCCTCTGCTCTACCGACTGAGCTATCCCGACTATTTCTTGTCGGATCACTCGAGTAGAATACTCGTACCTATGCCCTTGTCAATTAAATAAAGGAGCTCAAATAAAATTAAAATAAAAATTTATTCAAAAAAATTGAATAATCAATGTTTAAGATAATGATATGATTGGTAATGATTTCATTATAGAAGAATGATTCTTTGCATATGCTTAGGATCTTTTCATATGCTTATATTTTATTATTTTGCATAATAAATATTTTTTTTCAGATCTATGAAATGAGAAAATAGAACGAATTAAAAAGAAAAGTATAGTGAATTTTATTTGAATTTTTCATCAAAATAAAAAAGAGATATTTTGAAAATCATATGGGCTTTTTATTGGGGATAGAGGGACTTGAACCCTCATGATTTCAAAAATCGACGGATTTTCCTCTTACTATAAATTTCATTGTTGTCGATATTGACATGTAGAATGGACTCTCTCTTTATTCTCGTTTGATTTATCATCATTTTTTCAATCTAACAAACTCTATAATGAATTCCATAAATAGAATAAATTGATTATTAAAAATTGAGTTTTTTTCTCATTAAATTTCATATTTGAATCAATTCACCATAAACAATTCATAATTTATGGAATTCATCGAAATTCCTGAATTTGCTATTCCATAATCATTGTTAATTTATTTATTGACATAAATAATATGATTTGATTTTATGATTAATAATTTGATTAATTATCATATATAATTACGTCTTTGTTTGGTATAGACGGCTATCCTTTCTCTTATTTATTTCGATAGAGAAATTTTAGTATTGCAACATAATAAATTCTATTCGTTAGAAAAGCTTCCATCGAGTCTCTGCACCTATCTTTAATATTAGATAAAAAAAAATATTATTTCTTATCTGAAATAAGAAATATTTTATATATTTCTTTTTCTCAATAAAGAAGATTTGGCTCAGGATTGCCCATTTTTAATTCCAGGGTTTCTCTGAATTTGGAAGTTAACACTTAGCAAGTTTCCATACCAAGGCTCAATTCAATGCAAGTCCGTAGCGTCTACCAATTTCGCCATATCCCCTTTTTTTGAGACTAAAATACAATTTTCATTTTTATTCATTTCCCTACTATAATTATTATTTCTTTTCCATTTATTAATTTTTTTTTTAGTTTAATTTAGTCAGAAATAATTTTATTAATTAATTATTTATTTTCAACAGTCTAAAGTTCTATAACATTGATTATTAAATAATCAAGAGTTCTATATTTATCTTTTTTCAATTTATTCACTTTTTTTTTTTTCAAATGAAACTCAAAAATGGATTGAATCGAATCTTAGATTGTATCTTTATCTATTCTTCTTTATTTTTTTATTCTTTATTAAGACCAATCTTTTCAAATTTTATATAACATATCTGAGATTTTTTGAATTTCAACAGTTTTTTTCTTATATGAGCCCACTTAGCTCAGAGGTTAGAGCATCGCATTAGTAATGCGATGGTCATCGGTTCAACTCCGATAGCGGGCTTTTTTTCTTTTCTATAGATTCTCTATAATTGAAAATCTTTCAGTTTTCAAAAAAAAAAAAAATACTGAAAGAATATTTTTGATCCTTTGTCTTAACATATTAAGACAGCTATATATTATAATAAAATCGCGACTATTTTTGTTTATTTTAATAAAGAAACAAAAAATCTATGAATTAAACCTAATCCTATTTTAGTGTGGATTATATATCATGTGTATATATATATTCAATATATGAATGAAATAAGAAAATGATATATGTCTTAATTGATACGATTTTGATTACTTAATCTTTTCTTTAGATAGATAAAATATATGAATGAAAAAAAACAGAGATATATCTTAGAATTGAAAGAGTTTTGATTCCTTCATTTGAATTCAATTCGAGAAATGGATGCTTTATAGAATATTCTATTTTAGTTACTTCCAGAATCAAAATGAATATGCAATTAATCATTGCAGTCATAAATTAGGATCAGCTTTTTTATCTGGCTATTCTGATCTTCCTCTTCCAATGAGTGCAAACCTTTTTTTTCGAAAATAGCTAATTCGTTAAGTTAATAGGACAGGAAAAACCCATTAATAGGAGAAAAAATCCATTAATAGAATCAAAAAAAAAAAAATCCTAATAAGATTCCAACAAAGAAAACGTATTTTATTGAAATTTCAAAGAAAAAGAGAGAAACTTTTTATGCCAACTATTAAAAAACTTCTTAGAAACATAATTACAGCTACGAATCTTGTTGAAAAAATTTGACCAAGGTCCTCACTTTTTGTTATTGCTTTATCTTATGGCAAAAGTCTGCGAAAACAAGCCTTGTATATCGGAATACTAAGATTATTTATGTATGAATTATGGTCCTCATTCTAGACCAAACTCTCAGCGAGACTGCCTGAATTCCATAAAAAGGCTTTATGATTCATTTGAAGATGAATTAGATTGGGATGAAAATCCATCTTAAGATTAATCAGATTCAAATGAAAACATAAATAAAAAGTGTTCCCAGATTGCTACTGCTTGTAGCAATCCTGATTTTGAGAAGAATCAAATAAAAGAAATCCGCGACCTAATTAGTAAGGAAGGTCAGGCTAATATATTAGGTACTACCATACGAAGAGTTCTACTTGCAGAAATAAAAGGAACACGTATAACACATGCTACATTTCAATTAAAAGAAAAACAAGAAAAATCTTTTCATCAATATAGTACTATACCAGGTATAAGAGAATCTATAGATGAAATATTACAAAATCTCAAGACAATTGTCTTGAAAAGCCTCACCAATCAAGTTATCAAAGCATCGATATTGATTTTGGAGAGTGGTCCAATGCTTTTTACTGCCAAAAATATAAACCTACCGGATTTTGTTCACATAGTCAACGAAGACCAACCTATTGCGTATATAACAGGACCAATAGATTTATCAATTGAATTGATATTAGAACGAGATAGAGGGTATCACCCTCGACACAGTGTCGTCAATGACAATGTCAAATATGGCGATTATAGCGATGAAAATTGCAGTTTTACTTTTCCCATAGATAGCACATTTACTCCTGTGCTACAGGTCAATTATACGTATCATGCGAATAAACAGTATTATGATCCGCTTAAAAAAAAATTGACTCCGAGGAAATACTATTTCTCGAGATATGCACGAATGGAAGTTTGACTCCTGTAGAAGCACTTCGTAAAGCTTGTCTTCATTTGATTGATTCTTTTCAAATTTTGTCCCTCTTATGAAGAAGAAAATCTCTTTTTGAAAGAAAGGGATAAAAAGGATTTTGATATTTCAACCAATTTCTCAGAAATATCTGCGTATGGATATACAAAAGTTATGATATAATATAATAAAGTTATTATATAATATATATCAAATACTTATTCACTTCACCATCCATATTTTTTTGCAAAAAAAGGACATAGGATTAGTAAAATATTCTTTTTCTGAAAAAAAGGAGGAAAAAAATGAAAAAAGAATTACTATGTTCGTTTCTATTCGGTTTATGGAATCGTTTTGTTCTATTTTTTATTTTACTCATTTTGGTTTGAACCACGATTTCGTGGAATTTGATTCTTTCACGAACAATTTCGAATTGTACATTTTTTTCTATGTGTTCTATCAACACAACATAGGTAGAAAATAAAAAAAGCCCGCTATCGGAGTTGAACCGATGACCATCGCATTACAAATGCGATGCTCTAACCTCTGAGCTAAGTGGGCTCACATAAGAAAAAAACTGTTGAAATTCAAAAAATCTCAGATCTGAATTTTGAATTTCGATATTCTTTTCATATGTAAGTTAAACTATTGTAAGTTAAACTATATAATTCATAGCTTTTTAGTTTGAAATCCCCTTTTTCAAGAAAAAAATAGTAAATACTTTATTCATTATGATATGTTTATCATATGTTTCAATATAATGAAATTCAACTGAAGATTCTATATCTAACATATATTAAAATATGTTATATAAAATTTGAAAAGATTGGTCTTAATAAAAAATAAAAAAATAAAGAAGAATAGATAAAGATACAATCTGAGATTCGATTCAATCAATTTTTGAGTTTCATTTGAAAAAAAATTAATAAATTGAAAAAAAGATAAATATAGAACTCTTGATTATTTAATAATCAATGTAATTAACTTTAGACTAATTAATTAATTAATTATTACTAAATTATAAATTTAGCTATTAAAAATAAAAAAATTAATAAATGGAAAAGAAATTCTTGTTTTTCATTCAAAATTTGCTATTATAAAAATTGATATAAAAATTAATAAAATATGGGATTTTATCCCGTTTAAGTTCTGATATGAAATCACCTTCTATCATATATTAGAACTCATTTTAATCTTATTTGAGAATGGAGAAATATGCAGGATACTTTTATAGCAGAAGTATTTGACGAATTCTTCGGTACTATCAATGAAAAAACCGGAGAACGAATAGTGTACGTAACGATGGCTACTGGACGGGTCGTGCCCTGTATTGTTTCTAATGAGTTAGGGGATACTCCTATGCGGAATACCGATAGAGTATTAGTTAAGGTTACTGGAAAGTCGTTTTATTGTATCGTAGATATAATTTAATCATTAGGTGAAGAAATCAGGATACAAAGAAACTTAGACGCATAATAAAGAAGAGTCCATTTTAGAACAAGGACGTTATATTACTAATTGAAAATAAACTGGAATGGGCACCAAAAGCTCTGCATCGAAAGGCAGGCAGAGGCCTTTGGTGCCCCTTACAGTCAAGAATTGGGGCCTCACAATCATTCATTAGCCAATATGTTTTTCTCTCATGCCTTCGTTCATGGTTCGATATTCTGGTGTCCTAGGCGTAGAGGAACCACACCAATCCATTCCGAATTTGGTGGTGAAACTCTACTGCGGTGACGATACTGTAGGGGAAGTCCTGCGGGAAAATAACTCGATGCCAGAATGTGAAAAAGCTTAACACCTCTTTTTTGATTTTTTCACTATTTAGAAATACAAAACAAAGCTAAAATTGGGATAAATGCTGCTATTTTCAATAATAAAATACATAGGTTCGAATCCGAGCGGCGTATATGGGTATATATATTTTCAAATATATTGAACAATTCAAAATGCAAAAGTTGTCTTATTAAAAACCTCAATTAGAACATCTCTTCCACTTTACACCTCGGAACGCGCCTTTCTTTCTATTCTATAAGATCTAGAAGAAAGGCGCTTTCCCTTCTTCTTAACCTTAACCCGAAATCAAATGGCTAAGGAAGGGTGCTCACGGGAACAGATCCAGTGGAGACGGGGTGGGGCCTGTAGCTCAGAAGGATTAGAGCACGTGGCTACGAACCACGGTGTCGGGGGTTCGAGTCCCTCCTCGCCCAAAGCCTTAAAATGAAAGGCCCTTGACTTTTCCTATGGGGGTAGGAAAGTCATGATCGAGATAGCGAACGCAGAGTTCTATAACTTGGGGTATAGTACAGAATTTGATAAAAGAAGCTCTTTTGCAATAGAAACAAAGATGGGGAAGGGGTTACCTCCTGCTAAGGCAAAGCCTTTATTTAATGAAATTCTTTATTCTTTCATTAAGAACTAATTCAATCTCCCCAAGTAGGATTCGAACCTACGACCAATCAGTTAACAGCCGACCGCTCTACCACTGAGCTACTGAGGAACAACCGCAGATTCTACCTCTTAGAGTTCAACTTTTGTTCTCAACCAATAAACAATAGAAGTCCCAAGCTTACTTCGTAACTCTCGGAACTTCGTCGTAGTGTCGTCTCATTTCATATATGCAAGATAGTATTCTAATATCATCAATATTTTTATATAATACTATAATATATATGCAAGATGATATTTCCATATCATCAATATATGAATAATATATGAATTTCTGACGAATATATAGGATATAACACTTGACACGTAAGATTTCAAAGAGTATAATAGTTGTATATTCAAAAAAGATTTTGAATTGGGAATGAGGGAACCTTTGACTATATAGAATTCTATTAAAAAAATTCTCAAGATTAATTTGACAGTTTCATTATTGAAATAATTGAAATAATATAATATAAATTCTAGTTGGAACACGATTTAAACATAGGAGAGAGAAGGAAAGGATTGGTGGGGGATCTGGTAATATTGGAATACAACTCTGGTCTTAGACGCATAAAAAGAAGAGTCCATTATATCATTGAAGTGATATAATAAAGATTTTTCTAAGATGAAACAAGATAAATTCAAAAAGATGATTACAAGTGGAGAGCGAATGGAAGAGAAACGAGAAAATATCGAGAAAGAATTACTTGAAGAAGAACTAGATCTAGAGGAACTGAATAAAATGAATGAAGATAAACTCGATGAAGATGAAGATGCTAATCAAAAATCAAAAAAATCAAAAAAATCAACAGAATCTAAGGAATCAGAAAAATCAACAAAATCAACAGAATCTGAAGAAAACATACCTTACATGGATAAGGTCGATTCTTATCAAAGAAAAAAAGGTTTAACATTCCAGAATGTACCACATGGAATGTTTGGCTCTTCTAGAAAACTATTGTGTTTCTGGAGGAGCTCGTATGCAAGAAGGAAGTTTCAGCTTAATGCAGATGGGTAAAATATCTTCTTATTGAATTTTCAATTCCATGAAAACTTATTTTTAGTGTCACTTCTGACATCACCTACAACAGGTGGTGTCACAGCCAGTTTTGGAATTCTCAGCGATATAATTATTGGTGAACCAGATACAACCATTGAAATGATTGAAATTGAAATGGTTGAAGAAGTAATGAAGATCGAAGTACCCGAGGGTGTACAGGAAGCTGAATACTTATTGGAAAAGGGCTCATTGGATTCAATTGTACCGCGTAATCTTTTAAAAGGTGTTCTTCGTGAATTATTCGCGTTCCACGGTATCTTTTAAATAGAGGAGGTTTATTAAAAAAGAATTACTATGTTCCTTTCTATTCGATTTATGGAATCATTTTGTTCTATTTTTTATTATGTTTTGCTCATTTTGGTTTGAGCCACGGTTTTATATCGTGGAATTTGATTCTTTCACGAACAATTTCGAATTGTACATTTTTTTCTATGTGTTCTATAAATTTGTGATAGAGATTTTTCTCTATTTTATAGGATGCTTTAATCAAGGATTGGGTCGAACTCTTCTTGTTAAGGTAATAGCTATGAATAGTCATCTTCTACCCCGAACTTATTATGGGACATACAATGCATTAGAGGCGTATGATCATCCCGCTTGCACCGGGTTATTGATAATATGGGATTATATCCCGTCTGAGTAAAGAAAAAAGATAGAAAAATTTGGTTTTTTATGGTCAAAAAAACTAGTAACATATATTACTATTCCGTAATAGTACGTACATGTTTTCAAAAAGACAATTATGATTCTTTGATTCGTTTTTTTATTCTCTTTTCATACAGCGATTTATATGGATATATGTATGGATATATGTATAGGCTACATCAAGAATATAACCTATTATATAGATATATATATAACCTAGATCTAGAATCTAAGCTACCCGAACCCGGTTTTCCCAAAATTCTTACATTGATGATAAGATATCCTATTTTAATTAAAGCATTTCTAGTTTTAAGATTGAAAATCCACGAAAAGGACAAACGTTACAATTTTTTAATAAAAGATTTAAAAAAGGAATTTTCTATTGCTCAGAGTGCTTATGATAATAGAAATTTAGAATACCAACAGAATCTTAAGCCAGAGGAGCCAGAGAAGCCAGAGGAACCAGAGGAGCCAGTTGATCCAAAGGATGTATTTGCGCCATTCGGTCATTTATGGACTATGTGTGAAAATTGTGAGACATCCATTTACAAACAATATGCGCAAAAAAACAAATATATTTGTCAACATTGTGGATATCATTTACGAATGGAGAGTTTCGATCGAATCGAATCTTTGATTGATGCGAATACTTGGGATTCTATGGATGAGAATATGGTTTCTACTGATCCCTATCCCTATGAGATAGAAAAAACCTTGCCTCTGTTTCAGACGATTATGAAGAATTTATGAAATCACAAGAAGCAAAATAGTATCATACCTGATATAAGAGAATCTGTGGATAAAATATTACAAATGCAGATAAAAGAGTGATTGAAGAGATCTATCTCCTTCTATCCAAATCAAATCCTCCATTTGATTTGGATAGAATAAGAAAGTAGTATATGAATCAATCCAACTTTTTGTGTATACTAATACTAGATTGAAATAATTTAACTGGCATTATCCTGATTTTTTTGTTATACTAATACTAGATTGAAATAATTTAACTGGCATTATCCTGATTTTTTGATTTTTCCTGATCGGAAAAATCATCCATGAAAAAGAAAGAAAAAAGATAGAAAAATTTGGTTTTTTATGGTAAATAGTCACTATTCCGTAATAGTAATAGTACGTAATTGTTTTCAAAAAGACAATTATGATTCTTTCCTTCGTTTGTTTAGTTTGTTACTTGGTTCTATTGGTCTTGGGATTGGCCAAGAGGACAACTTTTTTATTAATATTATCGTCTTTGGAGTTTTTATTTTCCTAATGACTTTAATTTCTTTCTATTTATATAGAAATAAAGTCTACAAAAAGAAAAATAAGATTCTTCCTTGTGATGAAGATACTAATAAAAATTCGACCAAACCCATGGGGTTTCCGGAGCCGAAGAAACCGGAGTCGAAAGTATTTATAAGAAATATCTTTGTAATGTATGATAAAAAAAATCATCCAATTTTAGAGGGTATTATAGAATCCTCAGAACACTTTCATTCCGGAAATGAGCATATAATAATTATGAATATAAGAGTTATTAAACTTATTTCACAAAAAAAAGATATCATAGAATCCTCAGAGCACTTTCATCCCGAAAATGATCATAGTGGTCATGATGAAAGTGATTTTGATGAAAGTGACTACGATCATAGTGACTACGATGAAAGCGATTATGATGACTATTTTATGGATAATATCCGTTATCCTTTTGGTAAATTGGACCTCAATATTAGATCCATTAATGGATTAGCTACCGTAGTTAATCCATTACAAGAACATTTTTGGACTTGGATTCTGGGTAGGGTCCATTTTGTCGACGAGGATATTATTAAGGGACAAATAAACTGGGTCTGGGTTCAGATCCTTTTTTACTATCCGATGCCAACGTTGGCACCGGAAATGATACTACGATGTACTCTTGCTGAGAACTTAAGTACTCATCCTATCTGGATGGGAGACTACGTCTTACTCGAGTACGACGCGAATATTCCTGGCGAAAAATTTCGCAAACGTACTTTTACTATCATAGCAATAGAAAATAGTTAAAGTACGTTTGCAAGGATTTTTTGGTATCCTCAATATAGGATACTTAAGTTATTGAATTTTAATTTATTTTTTGAAGTAAAATTATATCAGAGGAAAAGAAATTATGAATGTTATTTCATGCTCCATTAGAACATATAATGTTTTATTTGAGATATCTGCTGTAGAAGTAGGTCAACATCTCTATTGGCAAATAGGAGGTTTACAAATCCATGGCCAAGTACTTATCACTTCTTGGATTGTAATTGCAATCTTGTTAGTGTCAGTCATCATAGCTGTTCGGAATCCACAAACCATTCCGACTGATGGTCAGAATTTCTTTGAATATATTCTTGAATTTATTCGGGACTTAAGCAAAACTCAGATTGGAGATGAATACGGTCCTTGGGTTCCCTTTATAGGAACTATGTTCTTATTTATTTTCGTTTCTAATTGGTCAGGTGGTCTTTTCCCTTGGAAAATCATAGAGTTACCTCATGGGGAGTTAGCCGCCCCCACGAATGATATAAATACAACGGTTGCTTTAGCTTTACTCACGTCAGTGGCATATTTTTATGCGGGTCTTAGCAAAAAAGGATTGAGTTATTTTGAGAAATATATTAAGCCAACTCCAATCCTTTTACCAATTAATATTCTAGAAGATTTCACAAAACCTTTATCTCTGAGTTTTCGACTTTTTGGAAATATATTAGCTGATGAATTGGTAGTTGTTGTTCTTGTTTCTTTAGTCCCTTTAGTAATTCCTATACCTGTCATGTTGCTTGGATTATTTACAAGCGGTATTCAAGCTCTTATTTTTGCAACCTTAGCAGCAGCTTATATAGGAGAATCCATGGAGGATCATCATTGACTAGTTTTTCTTGAAATAATATTTTTTTTAGCTTATTTCAATTCCTATATGATTCAATAAAATCTCCTTGCTGATCATATACTTTATAGAATAGAAAAATATAGGAAGATAGAACACGATTTAAACATAGGAGAGAGAAGGAAAGGAATGGACGGTCGAATTCGAATTTATAAAGGTTACGCTAAAAGTATGAAATTCTTAAAAGTCCAATCATTTTTTTATAAGTCTCAACTCAATATGGACTGTTTTTGGAAAAACTGCATCTCTATGCAATATGAGATGTTCACTAGCTAAATAACACTATGAATATCACTAAGTAATATATATATATATATATATATATACTTATTACATATACTATATAATATATTTATATATTAAATATGCATTTTATTTCTAAAAAATAGATTAGGATATAAATATGTTTGTTCTGTGATTGTATATTCAATAAAAAAAATATGAACTAAATGATCTCGAAGGAAGGGTAAAAAGAAATAATTAAATGAAAGAGTGGTTAGAAAGATATAGAAAAATTCAAACTTTATTTTATTAATAAAATCCCATCAGAAATATCAAAAAAGTTCTGACAATTCAAAAATATTATTTATTTCAATTCGTAATTTTTAGTTATTTCGTTCTTATACGAGGAAGAACTTGAAGACCTTGTATACTTCTAATGTCGAATCAGGATCAACAAAGACAGAAATCAAGGATTGGGTCGAACTAAGGTAATAGCTATGAATAGTCATCTTCTACCCCGAACTTATTATGGGACATACAATACATTAGAGGCGTATGATCATTCCGCTTGCACCGGGTTATTCCACCTTTTCTAGAGAAAAGAACTGTAAGAAAAACTAATATATTTACCTATTATAAAATTAGGTAATAATTCTTTGGTTGATTGTATTTTTAACCCTTTATTTTTTAGTGCGAGGAACTTATTATGAATCCACTTATTTCTGCCGCTTCTGTTATTGCTGCTGGATTGGCTGTAGGGCTTGCTTCTATTGGGCCTGGGATTGGTCAAGGCACAGCTGCAGGTCAAGCTGTAGAAGGTATTGCGAGACAACCAGAAGCAGAGGGTAAAATACGAGGTACTTTATTGCTTAGTCTAGCTTTTATGGAAGCTTTGACAATTTATGGACTGGTTGTGGCATTAGCACTTTTATTTGCAAATCCTTTTGTTTAATCCTAGCAATAGAAAAAAAAGTCACTTGGATTTAGATTATCTATTCTTTTTGGCATTTTTAAAACTTTCAACTGTTTTTTTTTTCTTCGAATTATATCAACAAATTTTCTTTTATTATATCAAGTTATTTGTATTTGTTGAACCTTTATGTAATAAAGGACTAATTTAAGGATGAGGGATTCCCAGATCGGCTCATCTGTACTTAGCTTAGTATATTAGAAACTTTTTTCCTATTTCTTTATTTAGGAAAAATCTTAAGGGATGAGAGATACTTCATAATTCAAATGAGTTTAAGTTAATCTTAAATAAGATTAAGATATTCTCCCAAAAAAAGAAATTGATCAAAAAAGGATAAGTGAAGTGATAGAAAAAGAACTTTTTCTTTGTTAGCCCTATCTATAAAGAGGAGAACATATGAAAAATGTAACCGATTCTTTCGTTTTCTTGGGTCACTGGTCATTAGCCGGGACTTTCGGGTTTAATACTGATATTTTGGCAACAAATCTAATAAATCTAATTGTAGTGATTGGTATATTAATTTTTTTTGGAAAGGGAGTGTGTGCGAGTTGTTTATTTCGAAAAAAAGTTGGATTCATCCGGCTTCACTTCCTTTTATTTTTGGAAAAGGGTGTATGATCTCCACGAATTACTTCTGAATAAATTAAGAAATCATATGTAAGAACTATAGCATTTCGTTATTTATTGGTGAAATAACTTTGATTCTCTATCAAAACCAATCAAAATAATTTGAGATCTTTAACATGGTTAAAGCTAAACTGCTTGAAGTACAGGCAAAATGGTACTCTTTCTACGACTACGTTAGTATCAAAATGGTTTAAAAATATATAGTTGAGAATTTTTTTGATATAGAACACTCATATCGATAAAAAAATTTGAACCATTTACTAGGAGGTCAACACCTTATTTTTTATCCAATGCCGAAATGAGGACCTACTGTAATAAAAAAAAGAAAAATTTTTTGGATTTGAAAAAAAAAAAAAGAGAAATTTGAATTTTCAATTTGTTTTTTTTATTTATTTAATGAAATCTTTTTAAATTCAAAAAAATAAAGAACAAGCAATTTTGAATAAAGAAAGAAACAATTTTGCTGACAATTATTTATAGATTTTTCTCTAGTCAGAAGAGTCCTTTTCACTAAATATAATATTATTATATTATGGTCTTTTAGAAGTTATATTATATGTTTGAATATAAACAGAAAAGAGAGGATAGGCTCATTAGATTCAAAAAAGAATATTGGAATATTCATAAATAATTGAGCGGGAGAGCCAAATGAATCGAAAGATTCATGTTTGGTTTGGGAAGAGATCATGAAAGTTTTGAATTTCATAGTAAGATAATCTACTTTCATTAAATGATTTATTAGATAATCGAAAACATAGGATTTTAAACACTCTTCGTAATTCAGAAGAATTACGTAAAGCAGCCATTGAGCAGCTCGAAAAAGCTCGAGTTCGTTTCCGGAAAGTGGAACTGGAAGCGAATGAGTATCGGATGAATGAATACTCTGATCTAGAACGACAAAAACAAAATATTGTTAAAAAAGGTTATAATGATTTGGAACGATTAGAAAATAATAAGAAAGAAACCCTTTGTTTTGAACAAGAAAGAGCAATAAATCAAGTCCGACAACGAATTCTGCAACAAGCCTTCCAAAGAGCTCTGGGAACTCTAAAAAGTTCTTTAAATAGTGAATTACATTCTCGTACGATCCGTGCTAATATTGCCATTCTCGGTACCATAGAATGGCAGAAATAATATAACTGATTAGTCCTTCAACTTTCACTTTAGTTTCAAACTTAGTTAGGCACTACCTTTTTTTCTTTGCTTTCTAAAAAGAATAAATAAAGACTTATGGGAACTCTTCGAGCCGACGAAATTAGTAGTATTATCCGTGAACGTATTGAACAATATAATAGAGAAGTCAAGATTATAAATACCGGTAATGTGCTTCAAGTAGGTGATGGTATTGCTCGTATTTATGGTCTTAATGAAGTCATGGCAGGTGAATTAGTAGAATTTGAAGAGGGTACAATAGGTATTGCTCTGAATTTGGAATCAAAAAATGTTGGC